TTTAGTATTCTCTTATTTATCACCTGTGTCTACTATTTAGGCAGAATGCCGTCGCCTATTGTCACTAAGAAACTGAAAGAAACCTCAGAAACAGAAGAAAGGGGAGAAAGAAAGGAAGAAAGCGATGTAGAAACAACTTACGAAACGAAGAAGACTAAACAGGAACAAGAGGGATCCGCCGAAGAAGACAAAGATAGCCCAGTTTACGAAGATTCTTATCTTGATACCCACCAAGATAATTGGGAATTGGGAAAACTTAAAGAAGAGAAAAATGAAAAAACTTATTTCTGGTTTGAAAAGCCTATTTTAACTTAAAAAAAAAACTAAAATTTATAAAATAAAAAAATTAATAAAAAGATCGATACATAAGATAAATACAAGAATAGATAAGACGAGACTCGCCCACCTCCCATATATTTAATCCCTTCCCCTATAAAGAAACTGGCAACGCCGACCCCGTTTGTAATTCCATCAATTATATGTCTATCAAAAAACTGAATTAGTTCGGCTAACCTTCTTATACCCACAGTAAAAATCTTAGTATAAAAAATATCTATGTAACCGCAATTATATGACCAATTGTATATCACATTTTTTACTTGGTCCAAGAGAATCCTCTTGGGTCCCTTCTTTACAAATGAATTGACTAAGTCCAAATTCTGAAGAGATGAATAAACAGATCCATATAAAATAGATGCTATAAATAATCCAAAAAGGGCTATACTTACCGAAAAAACTGCATTTTTCAAAAAATCATACCAATCCGAGGAATCATTCGAATTTGGATGGAAAAAATTTGTAGACGGAGTTAACCATTTCGATAATAGATCAAAATCTATTACTCCTTGATCAAAATTAATTCCAATTGATCCAACGAATAAAGTAAATAGCACCAATACAAGCAGAGGAAATAACATAGTATTGTCCGACTCGTGAGGATAGGTGTAAGTGTATTTATTTCTAAAGTAAATACTAAAGTATCGTATTCTATTTTTTACATTATCATCGATTTGATATGTATCTTTTGAAAAAAAGGAGACCTTATTATTCTTATTCGTTGTTGATAAAGTTGATAAAAGTAAATTTCTATTGACTGCTTTAGGTACTTCTTTTCCCCATAAAGATATTGAATAGAAAGAACTTTTTTTAGTGGTACTGTAATTTTGAAAATGGATGCGCAAATGTCCATCAAAGGTAAGTAAATACATCCGAAACATATAAAATGCAGTTAATCCTGTTGTGAAGGAAGCGATTATTGCAAAAATTGGTGAATACAACCAACTATCATTAAGAATTTCATCTTTGGACCAAAAACAAGCAAGAGGTGGAATACCACAAAGAGAGAGTGTACCTAATAAAAAAGTAATTCTTGTAATTGGAACATATTTTGTTAAACCGCCCATAAGAACCATATTTTGACTTTTATCCGGCGAATATCCAACAATAGGTTCCATTGAATGAATAATAGATCCAGATCCCAAAAACAATAAAGCTTTCGAATAGGCATGAGTGATCAAATGGAATAAAGCGGCTCGATAAGAACCTATACCCAGAGCTAACATAATATAACCCAATTGAGACATTGTAGAATAAGCTAAACTTCTTTTAATGTCTCTTTGAGCAAGAGCCAAAGTAGCTCCTAATAGTACTGTTATTACACCTATTAAAGAAATGAGATTCATTATGTAAGGTATAACTATGAAAAGAGGAAGAAGCCGAGCTACAAGAAAAATTCCCGCAGCTACCATAGTAGCAGCATGTATAAGAGCCGAAATGGGAGTGGGTCCTTCCATAGCATCAGGTAACCATATGTGAAGGGGGAATTGCGCGGATTTAGCAACTCCACCGACGAATAAAAAAGAAGCACACAGAGTAGCAAATAAAGAATCTACTCCATTATTATGAACCAAGTTATTAACTATTTCGAACAAATCCCGAAATTCTAAACTACCAGTTATCCAATAAAGTCCTAAAATTCCTAATAATAAACCAAAATCCCCTATACGATTGGTTACAAAAGCCTTTTGGCAAGCACTTGCTGCAATCGGTCGTGTGAACCAAAAACCTATTAGTAAATACGAACACATTCCTACAAGTTCCCAAAAAATATAAATTTGTATCAAATTGGAACTAGTAACCAATCCTAACATAGAAGTATTGAAAAAACTCATATAAGCAAAAAATCTCAAATATCCTTGATCATGAGACATATAATTGTCACTATAAATAAGAACCATGATTCCAACAGTAGTAATTAATATTGACATAATAGAAGTAAGTGGATCGATCAAGTGTCCGAACTCTAAAGAAAAATCATTATTGACGGTCCAAGACCATAGATATTGATAGATAAAATTTCCATTTATTTGCTGAATAGACAGATTGGCCGAAAACACCATAGCTATACTTAGCATCAAAATACTCGGAAAAGCCCACATACGACGAATATTTTTGGTTGCTGCGGGAATAAGCAGAAGTCCAAATCCTATTAACATTGTAACTGGAAATGGAAGAAAAGGTATTATCCATGCATATTTATATGTATGTTCCATAAAAAAACAAATTTTCATTTTTTTTTTCTTATAATTGTAATTGTTTCCGATTCACCAATTCTTATCGCTTTTGAAAGGAACAATAACAAAATCAACAAAAAAAGATATAAAAACCTCAAATATTTTTGGATTTTTAATTATTCTGACTTTTGTTAGATCTTAGATATTTGAAATATTCAAAAAGTTACACAATTGGTTGGTCAAATGATATGACCAAACAGTTAGGTAAGAGTAATTACTTAGTTATTAACTTTATTAACTAAAGAAAGTATTTATTAAAATGGGAAATGTGAGATTTTGAATCATTCTATGACTATACTACTATTCCATTTTAGCAATATGTAACCATATCATATACTATAGTCTATAGTATAGTTAAGTAAAAACAATTATACCAAAACAGTAGAATATGGATCATAGTATGCATCAATAAATCGACTCAAAAAAGAAAGACCTAGTTATTCTAGTACATTTATTTGTAGTAATTACCTAATTTTTTGCGGAACTGATTGATTGGGTTCCAATCCAATAAGAAAGTTCTTATAATACTCCTTACTTCGTATAGAACTTAAATAAAAAATAACAAAAAATGGAAGTTCCTCTTCTTAGGTAACGGAATGTCTTGTTTAACATATTAACTACTGCCAGTTGTAGTTAAAGTTTGAACTTAAATTATAGACACGGCACTATGAGCTTATTCAATTCCAACTAATATAATAGTCATAAAAATTTCTTTTCCAATTTTACTTTTCTTTTTTCCATTTTTTCCCCAGTATATTATATATGTGACATACGTGTATATTATATATTTATATATAAATAATATATTTTTTTTGTATGTTATGAAAGAAAAAACTATTATCGACGGAATTAAGTACAGAAAATGCCTAAAAAGAATGATCTATTTTGAGCAATACATGTCTTTCACATACAACAATAAAAATGAGTAACTCTTTTTTTTGAATGGCGGTTCCAAAAAAACGTACTTCTATATCAAAAAAACGTATTCGTAGAAATATTTGGAAGAAAAAGGGAAATTTAGCTGCAATAAAAGCTTTTTCTTTAGCAAAGTCAGTTTCTACCGGAGATTCAAAAAGTTTTTTTGTGCAACAAACAACAGGTAAGAAAATCTTGGAATAATCTGAATTTTCATGGCTATAAGAACTTCCAATTTTAGAATATGAATAATTCCCATTAACTAGTGTATTGAACTCCTCAAGATTAGTTAGAACTAGTGGCTATGATATGTAGAATAAGAATTCCTCTGTACGCCAGGTCTAGTTCTAAATATTATTATTTTTTTCATTCTTGTTTTTATTTTATTAATTATTAGATTTAATATTTTTTAATTCGTGAGATGGGTTTTTTCCTATGAATTTTCTTTTCCCAATAGAAAAATAGAATGAACAAAGATTTTTCTATTGGGAAAAGAAAATGCAATTAAAATTGTGATGAAACTCTTTTTTTTTCATTTATCTTATCTGATTTCGCGGATTCAAAATAAATAAAATAAAGAAAAAAATAGAAAAAGGGGACAATTCTTAGTTTCTATCTCGACTGAAAACAAAACTTTCAAGTTTCAAGTGTTTCGGAATAACTTAGTATATAAATAGTACGTAAAAGTTGATTATTAAAATTGAACTTATGACGATACGAACTAAGAATTTTTGATGAAAATTCAAAGATGAATTTTAAAGAGCTCTTATTCATCAGTTCTAATGTTTCTTAAACTATATTGAATCCTTGAGTCTAGATCTAGACGATTCAACATGAATTGACTATTATTATTTCAAGTAAGCCGCTATGGTGAAATCGGTAGACACGCTGCTCTTAGGAAGCAGTGCTAGAGCATCTCGGTTCGAGTCCGAGTGGCGGCATACTCTAAAAGAGATACAATGGATCCTATAATGTATTTAATTCCCGATTTCAATTCTGTAATGGGACCCCTTTTATGTATGATATTTGTGACTTTAGAACATATATTAAGTCATCTCTCTTTTTCGATCATTTCAATTGTGATTACGATTCATTTAATGACCCTATTAATCCACGAAATCAGGGGGTTACGTGATTCATCAGAAAAGGGAATGATAGCTACTTTTTTCTCTATAACAGGATTATTAGTTATTCGTTGGATTTCTTCAAGACATTTTCCATTAAGTAATTTATACGAGTCATTAATCTTCCTTTCGTGGAGTTTTTCCATTATTCATATGATTTCCAAGATATGGAATCATAAAAATGATTTAAGCGCAATAACCGCCTCAAGTGCTATTTTTACCCAAGGTTTCGCCACATCGGGTCTTTCAAGTGAAATGCATCAATCGTCAATATTAGTACCTGCTCTACAATCTCAGTGGTTAATGATGCACGTAAGTATGATGTTATTGAGTTATGCAGCTCTTTTATGTGGGTCGTTATTATCAGTTGCTTTTCTAGTCATTACATTTCGAAAAAACATCGATATTTTTTGTAAAAACAAAATTTTCTTAATTAAGTCATTTTTCTTTGGCAAGATCGAATACGGGAACGAAAAAAAAAGTGTTTTTAATAAACACACCTCTCTTCTTTCATTCCAAAATTATTACAAATATCAATTAACTCAAGGTTTGGATTATTGGGGTTATCGTGTCATTAGTTTAGGATTTACCTTTTTAACCATAGGTATTCTTTCTGGAGCAGTATGGGCTAACGAAGCATGGGGATCTTATTGGAATTGGGACCCCAAAGAAACTTGGGCATTTATTACTTGGACCATATTCGCGATTTATTCACATACTAGAACAAATCAAAGTTTGCAAGGTACAAATTCGGCACTTGTAGCTTCTATAGGATTTCTTATAATTTGGATATGCTATTTTGGGATCAATCTATTAGGAATAGGTCTACATAGTTATGGTTCATTCACATTAACATCTAATTGAATAAAGGAATACATAAGAACATCGTCCCATATATAACGAAAATTTGTGCGAGTTTTTGAGAACCCTTTGAATCATTTGAATCACAAGGAATCATATTCAAAGGGTTCTCAAAAACTCGGAATACATCTTATTACAATTCTAATTCACTTTTTTTTGCGTTGTACATCAAATGATTTCAAAAATATGAAAAAAAAAAAATTCTAAGACTTTGCTTTCTGTCTCATTAATGAAAACTATCTATGAAAATAATTAGATAGGATAACTTGTACCTTGTCAACTGACAGCGAGAGAACGAAATCAGGATAAATACCAATCCCTATTACGGGTAAAAAGATACAGATCGAAACAAATAGTTCTCGTGGTCCAGAATCCACAAAATTGGAGTTTAGAACATTGAATAGTTTGTATCCGTAGAACATCTGACGTAACATAGATAATAAATAAATAGGAGTTAATATCATTCCAATTGCCATTACAAAGATAATTAGCATTTTGGACATTAAAAGATATTTTGGGCTCGTAATTATTCCCCAAAATACTACTAATTCCGCAACAAAACCACTCATTCCTGGCAATGCAAGAGAAGCCATCGAGAAACTACTAAACATGGTAAATATTTTTGGCATTGGGATGGATATCCCCCCCATTTCGTCGAGATAAACAAGACGTGTTCTATCACAACTCGTTCCTACCAAGAAAAAAAGTGCAGCACCAATAAATCCATGAGAGAGTATTTGTAAAATGGCTCCGTTCAGTCCCATGTCAGTTATAGAACCAATTCCTATAATTATGAAACCCATGTGAGATACGGAAGAAGAGGCTATTCTCTTTTTTAAATTGCGTTGACCAAGAGAGGTTGAAGCTGCATAGATTATTTGTATTGTCCCTACTATCACCAACCAGGGAGAAAATATAGAATGGGCGTGCGGTAAAAATTCCATATTGATCCGAAGCAATCCATATGCTCCCATTTTTAATAAGATTCCGGCTAGAAGCATACATGTACTGTAATGCGCTTCTCCATGAGTATCTGGTAGCCATGTATGTAGGGGTATAATCGGCGATTTGACAGCATAAGCAATAAGGAAGCCAAAATATAATATTATTTCTAATGTCACAGGATATGACTGATTAGCTAATCTTTCAAAATCCAATGTTGGTTCGTTGGAACCATATAAACCCATACCTAGAACTCCTATTAAGAGAAAAATGGAACCCCCCGCTGTGTACAAAATAAACTTTGTAGCCGAGTACAAACGTTTCTTTCCTCCCCACATGGATAAAAGTAAGTAAACAGGAATTAATTCTAACTCCCACATGATGAAAAAAAGTAAAAGGTCTCGAGAAGAAAATAATCCTATTTGACCACTGTACATTGCTAACATCAGGAAATAGAACAATCGCGAATTTCGAGTAACAGGCCAAGCTGCTAAAGTCGCTAAAGTAGTGATAAATCCTGTCAGTAAAATAGGTCCTATGGAAAGTCCGTCGATTCCCAGTCTCCAGTGAAAATCAAAAATATTTATCCATTTAAAGTCCTCCTCCAGTTGAATTAATGGATCGTCCAATTGGAAATGATAACAGAACACATAGGTTGTTAGAAGGAGCTCTAAAATACATATACATATAGTATACCACCTAAATACCTTATTCCCCTTATAAGGGAGAAAAAAAATTGAAGAACCCGCGAATATCGGCAAAACTACAAGTATTGTTAACCAAGGGAAATAACTCGTGATAAAGACAAGATGCGTTTTGACCAAAAAACCCGTGCTCGAAATAATATATTTTCTCGAGTACGGGTTCTTCTCGGTAAAAAGGAATCAAATGATTCAAGTGGAGTTTTTTATATTATAACGTATCAATAAGATAGACCCATGCTGCGAGTTGTTTCATGCCATAAATAAACACGGACACTCAAAAAATCTGTTGGACAAGCGGATTCACATCTCTTACAACCTACACAGTCCTCGGTTCTTGGCGCGGAAGCAATTTGCTTAGCTTTACATCCGTCCCAAGGTATCATTTCCAATACATCTGTGGGGCAGGCTCGTACACATTGAGTACACCCTATACATGTATCATAAATTTTTACTGAATGTGACATTGGGTCTATAAATTCCAGTTTTGAACATAAAAAATTTTCGATCTGGTAAAGTAAAATCGGTAATAAACGAATTATATATTTATATTGTAGACACCAGACGAATCAATGATTTATCAAAAAAATCTTAACTTAAGAATCAATAGATTTCTAAATCTGTTCGTGAGAAAGGGCCAAGAAACTTTGATTTCCGTTTCAACAACCATGATCATACGAGTCACACATGTGACTTCACATTGGCCAACAGATTGTCAATATTTCAATAGTAATATTGAAATATATTCCTATATATATATATATTACTATTACTATATAAAATAAAAAATAAAATTATATAATTTTATTTTTGTATAATTTGTATATATATTATGTCTTTATTTATATGATATACTAATTATTGACTAATTATTCAACAAATTCGATTGATTGATACGAGTTGATTTTCTGTTACGATAGATGGACGAAACAATAGCTAACCCAATAGCTGCTTCCGCGGCCGCAATGGCTATAACAAAGATTGAGAAAATGTCTCCTTTTAATTGGCGACTATCAAATATATCTGAAAATGTTACGAGATTAATATTAACCGAATTTAGTATAAGCTCAAGACACATAAGTGCTCTAACCATGTTTCGACTTGTGATCAGTCCATAGATACCGATAGAAAATAAATAGACGCTCAGAAAAAGTACATATTCGAACATCATCGACTAACTCCTCATCAACAATCTCGATTCATTTCAATATGAACAACAATTCAACCAATTTGGTTGACTAGAATCGAGCAATTACAGAAAAAGAGGGTATTGGTAGTAAATTAAACTAAATTTCCTTTTTCATTTGATTTAGAATTTCTAATAATTTTGTTAATTCTAAGTATTTATTATTGACGAGCCATAGTAATTGCACCTATTAAAGAAACTAAAAGAATTATAGAAATGAGTTCAAACGGAAGATAAAAATCTGTTGATAAATGAATTCCAATTTGTTGAACGTTACTTATAAGGTCCTGTTCTATAATCTGGTTTTTTCTTGTAGTCCAAATAATTCCGTACCATGACGTGTCTAGGATAGTAGTAATTAGTGAAAAAAGAATACTTGTACAAACCAGTGAAGTGATCCCATCTCCTACAGTCCAAAGATAGGAATCGTTGGAATATTCTGAACCATTCATGAACATAACAGCAAATATGATTAAGACATTTATGGCTCCCACATAAATAAGGAGTTGTGCGGCAGCTACAAAATAGGAGTTCGATGGAATATAGAATAAAGATATACAAACAAGAACCAATCCCAACGAAAAGGCAGAATAAATTGGATTGGTAAATAATACTACTCCTAGACCTCCTAATATAAGAAATGATCCCAGAAATACTACAAGTATATCGTGTATTGGTCCAGGTAAATCCATTATGTATAACAGATAAATAAGTCAAAATTTTGCATGACCTTACTAAATAGTCCAGGAAAAATAAGGGTGTTACCCTTATTTTTTTTTCTTTATATGAGAGGTTCCTAATTGAATTAAATCTTAATATGGATTAATGTAGATATAGATAAAGTTATTAAAGTTATTGGCCAATCCTACTTTTTTTATCTGAAAGAAAAAAGAAAAGATTGGAATTTTCTATTTCGAAATCATCACGAAAACATATTCTTGGTTTAAATCAAAGAGTAATTCTCAACAATCAATAGTTATTATTTATAGTTATTATTTGTAGTTTCTGAGCAATCAAAATAAAAGAGACTTGGATCCTTTATATCAAAAAAAATCTTAGTAATCGGTAATCGTTCTTGAATCAAGGGGTTTATCTTTGTCTATTTTGATTTGGGTCGAATTCATAACTGTTTGAATTGTGTAATCTCCAATTACTGACATTGGCAACCGACCCAATGCAATTTGATTATAATTCAATTCGTGGCGATCATAAGTAGAAAGTTCATACTCTTCAGTCATCGATAAACAGTTTGTTGGACAATACTCGACGCAGTTACCACAAAATATACAGACCCCAAAATCAATACTATAATTAAGCAATTGTTTCTTTTTAATATCTTTTTCAAATCTCCAATCAACAACGGGTAGATCTATGGGACATACACGAACACATACTTCACAAGCAATACATTTATCAAATTCAAAGTGTATTCGACCGCGGAAACGCTCTGATGTGATCGATTTTTCATAAGGATATTGAATAGTTACAGGTAAACGATTTGTATGGGATAAGGTAATTATTAAACTTTGACCAATGTACCTTGCAGCTCGTATTGTTTGTTGACCATAATTTATGAACCCGGTCACCATAGGGAACATATTGTGGATCTCCGTGAATAAATTGATGTTTCTTTCTCTTGTTTAAGATTGGTTATGAATCTAGAATATCGTTATTCTCTTCTTTTATTTATATTATTTATAGCGAAACAAGTTGGGAAGAAGTTGTCAATAATAGATTACCCAGGGAAATAGGTAACAGAAATTTCCATCCAAGATTTAATAGCTGATCCATTCTCATCCTCGGTAAAGTCCATCTTGCTGTGATAGGAATGAACAGAAACAAATAAGCTTTAGCTAATGTAATAAATATACCAATTGTCATTCCAAAGACTCCGGCCATTTTATTTATTCCGAAAAGTTCAGGAATAGATATGTACGGAATAGAGAAATTCCACCCACCTAAGTAAAGAACTGTTATAAATAATGAAGAAACTAATAAATTTAGGTAAGAAGCAAGGTAAAATAAAGCGTATTTGATACCTGAATATTCTGTTTGATAACCTGCTACTAATTCCTCCTCTGCTTCTGGTAAATCAAAGGGTAATCTTTCACATTCTGCTAGAGAAGAAATTAGAAAAACTACAAACCCTATAGGCTGACGCCACAGATTCCACCCCCAAAAACCATATTTTGACTGTGCCTCAACTATATCAACTGTACTTAAACTGTTAGATAATCATAGTCGATAATAACATCACTGTTCATATCGCTATTTCAAAACCGTACATGAGACCTCAGCTTCATACGGCTCCTCTACGGCCACAAATAAATGTAAGGACTTGTTTGGTAGTATCGTCATCTTTATTTATATAGTAAATATACACCGGGAGTCCCAAATTAGACCAATGAAATTCCGTCTGCTAGAAAAAAAAAGGCGCTTCTGAATTGATCTTATCCATTAGAATTTCAATTTATCTTTGTTCGGCAATAACTTAATCCTTTAATAAAATACTCGTTATATCAATAAATATGTTCTATCAATAACTATAAAGAATTAGAACGAATTGGGCATTAATTCCAAATTTTATTTATGATAAGAATTCTATATGTATAGATTATAGATATGGATGGGGAAAAGAAATCAAAAATAAAGATCTTTTTTATTTCTTATTTATTCATTTTATTTTTTTTTGCATCCCATTTCTTTTGTTCCTGTTCTTCTTTCTCAGAGGAAGGGGTACTCTGAAAAAAAAAAATAAATATAAATAAAGGATTAATTCGTTTTTGATAGTCATTTCTTTAATCAGTGAATAAGAGCATACTCTAGATCGGAATCGTGAGGAAGTACTGCTTGGTCATTTCTACCAACTTAAAGTCCTCATTATGATTCGTTTTATCCAAAGTTTTATGCAAAAATACCTTTTTTTGATACCTTACATTATTTCCATTACTAATCTTTTGTGTACCTTGGTGTTCCTAACTGTCCACTGATTTTTTGATTGATCCCCGGTATGGTAATACATATAAGACAGTAGTAGAAACCCCATACGGTTGATCTTTTGTACCCGCTTCAAGATATGATAATTAGTCAAAGAATCTTAATCTTGGGGTAAACAGTTTACACTGCTTGTGTTTATTATTCTTGTACATAGGGAATGAGATTTTACCTTCTTACTGCAAATTTATAAGCAGTTTGATTTTACTCATATAACTATCTAGTTTAACTCATCGACCCTAATGATGAATAAAAAATGAAAATATCCATTCAATATATTCAACCTCTTTACTTTATTTCTAGCGAGGAGGGAAAATAATCATGTTCCAACGAATCACACGTAGAGATATTGATAACACACATAGAGTTAATGGTATTTCATAGCTAATAGATTGAGCAGCAGCCCTTAGACCACCTGAAAAGGAATATTTATTGTTCGATCCATATCCTGACATAAGAAGTCCAATAGGAGCAATACTTGAAATGGAGATCCATAAAAAAACACCTATACTGAGATCGGCTAAAACAAGGCGAGACCCAAAAGGGATTACTAAATAACTTAGTAGAACTGATATGACCGCTATAGACGGTCCCACGCTAAACAAACGAATATCTCCTCTAGATGGGAGGAGGTCCTCTTTAAAAAGTAATTTGGTCCCATCTGCTAGAGCTTGAAGAATTCCTAACGGGCCGGCATATTCAGGCCCAATACGTTGTTGTATTGCTGCGGATATTTCTCTTTCTAACCACACAATTACTAGTACCCCTATAGTGATTCCCAATATAAGGGTGAAAATAGGAACAAAGATCCATATGAGTCCATAGACTTCTTTTAAGGATTCCGATCTAGAAAAAGAATTGATAGCTTGTACTTCTACTTCTGTCGTATCAATTATCATTTCAACGATCAACTTCTCCCATAATGATATCGATACTACCTAGTATCGTCATGATATCAGCCAATTTCATTCTTTTAACTAGTTGAGGGAGAATTTGCAAATTGATGAAACCCGGCGGACGAATTTTCCACCTCCAGGGGAAAACACTACTGTCTCCTATCAAAAAAATTCCTAATTCTCCTTTTGGGGCTTCTACTCTTACATAAAGTTCTTGTTTCGACAATTCAAAATTGGGTGAAAGTTTTTTAGTAATAAATCTATATTCAAAATTAGTCCATTCGGAATTTTTTGCTCTATCAAAGCGTCGGACTTCTAAATTTTCATAGGGCCCCCCAGGAATTCCTTCTAGAGCTTGTTGAATAATTTTTATAGATTCTTTCATTTCACCGATTCGTACTAAATAACGAGCTAGTGAATCTCCTTCTTTTTGCCATTGGACTTCCCAATCAAATTTATTGTAACATTCATAACGATCAACTTTACGAAGATCCCATTGGATTCCAGAAGCTCGTAACATCGGTCCTGATAAACCCCAATTTATTGCTTCCTCTCCACCAATAATGCCCACTCCCTCAACCCGTTCCAAAAAAATAGGATTCCGCGTAATAAGCTTTTGATATTCAACAATTCCTGTTAAAAAATAATCGCAGAAATCTAAACATTTATCTATCCATCCATAAGGTAGATCAGCAGCGACTCCCCCAATACGGAAATAATTATGCATCATTCGCATACCCGTAGCAGCTTCAAATAGATCATATAACAATTCCCTTTCTCTGAAAATATAGAAAAAGGGGGTTTGTGCACCGATATCCGCCATAAAAGGTCCAAGCCATAACAAATGAGAAGCTATACGACTCAATTCCAACATAATTACTCTAATGTAACTGGCTCTTTTAGGTACTTGAACACTTTCCAATCGTTCTGGTGCATTTACTGTTATTGCCTCTGTGAACATAGTGGCTAAATAATCCCACCGTGTTACATAAGGCAAATATTGTATAATTGTTCGATTTTCCGCTATTTTTTCCATCCCTCTGTGTAAATAACCCAATATGGGTTCACAGTCAATAACATCTTCACCATCGAGAGTAACGATTAGTCGAAGAACACCATGCATTGATGGGTGGTGAGGGCCCATGTTAACTATCATGAGATCTTTTCTTGTAGCCGGTAAAGTCATATCTTTTCTTCCTTAATTCATTATTCCATGAATTTATCAAAATGAGATTCATCAAAATGAAAAATCTAATAACTACTATTAACTAATAACTAAAGAAAAAAAATTCAAACCAATCTTAAAATTAACGGGTTTTTGATTCCCGAATACCCAACTGACTAATTAATTTCTTATAACGTACTCTATTTTTCTTTGACAAATAATCCAGCAGACGTTGACGTTTTCCCAGAATTTTTCGTAGACCCTTTTGCGATAAAAAATCTCTTTTATGTAATTCCAAATGTAAAGTAAGTCTCCGTATCTTATCGGTGAAACTGAATACTTGAAATTCAACAGATCCGCAGTTTTTTTCTTTTTCTTGTCGAATAGCCGAGATGAATGAATTTTTGACCATAAAAAACAATTTTTTTTTCTTTTCCGTGGATTTTACCGATCAGGAAAAATAATAATTATTATTATACCAGTTATTTGAATCTAGTACACAAAAAATTTAGATTTCTTCATATACACTACTTTATTCATTCTTATTTTATTTAAATTACATTTTTTTTATCCAAATCAAATTTGCAATTTGATTTGGATAGAATAGAAGGGGATGATACATTTATGCATTCACAAACATGAAAGAGAATTCTTTTTTTACCTAACTAAAAAAATATTCTGTCGATTTCTTCCTAGATCCAATTGATACGTAATTTAATCGGTATCGTGTACCAGAATGTAATATAGCGTATGTGTATATATTTCGGTTTTATCTACTGAATATGTCATGCGATAGATATATAGGAAATATTTACTATTAACTAATTTTGAATCGCGGATACATATGTATTCTTGACATACTGAAATGACTGCCGTTATTGGTATCAAACCAATAACGATTCATACAAGCTAAATCTTCTAATCGATAATTGGGCCAAAGAAATAATTTGAATTTAATGAATTTATCTGTTTCCGTATTAAGATGCTTTTCCTCGTTCAAAAATTGTCCACTGTTTTTTATGTTGTTTTGATTGCAAAATATTGGATTTCTATCCACAACATTCCAATTCTGGTTCTGGTAATTGAAACAAATTAGAATTCTCAATTCTCTACGACGTCTGGGAGATAGAATATTTTCAGGAACAAGGAAATCATAATAATTTTTGTTTCTATTCACAAGCATATTGCTGTCTTGTGCAACGGATCCATCAAGATTCTTTTTATCAACATATCTATTTTTTATTATGCATTTTCCATTAGTTTGGTGCTTATTCTTATCAACCAATGAAATACTTATGGTTTGGTATATAATATATTTTCCATCCCTTTTCATAGATAGACGAATTGGCTCGATAATAAATATTCCCTTTTTTATCAATTCTGTAAGAGTTAGGTCTTTCTGAATCAACATTGCATCCAGATGCATCTCTCCTCTTTGAATTGAGGATATAGCAATTTCCCTTGGATCTATCAGTCTAAGTAGAAGACAATATACCTGGATATTACTGATCATTCTTTGATTCAAGGGATCATCCCATCTTAATTGAAAAAGAAAATACTTTTTCAAGAAGAAATCCAGTTCTGCTTCTTTCTTGTTCTTGTATTGTTTTTTCTTTCTACCCTTTTTAATGTTTGTTCCTGTGTAATCTTCTTCAACATCTTTCTTTTTGTTTTGTTTTCGTAGATCTGATACAAGATCCCCTTGGCCTTGTTGTTCATTTTTTTTTTTGTTGGAATTTTCTAATTCAAGATATTCTTTTTGATTAGCTAATATAGGAAGATTTTTTTTTTTATTTACGTCGATCTTTTCACTTTGACTAATATTTGCATTTCTATGAAAATGAAAAATAAGTAATTTGATTGGTATGATCCACGGTTTAATCTTATAGGCATCAAAAAGTGGCACAAATTCTGGGAAAAACCAGGGTTCTAGATTTGATATGGTACGATATAACCTTTCTTGATTCATTCCCATCCAATCAAAAAAGTATTTTTTTTGAGAATTTTGAGTTTCTGTTTTAGCATTCTTATGAATCTTGGTATCGATATACGTATTGGTCGAGGTTTCAATATCGATATTATTTCTAAGACAAAAATGGAGAATTCTATAATCAAAAAATTTTCTATCCAGATTTTTGTTCGTATCAATAATAGATCCTTTTTCTAGATAATCACTAATAGCTATACTTATCAATCCATAAAATGATTCGGATTCCCGTGTATTTAAATTATATGTAATTTTTTTGTCCTTTACTTGTAACGTTGATCCATAAATATATGAGTCCCTACTATCCCCGTAATTTATATATTTATATGATAAAAGATCATATCCATAATGTTTTTTCAATTTTTCTTTTTGACTCATCAACGAATCCACTGCATAGTCATTTTGTTTCATGTAATGAATTAATTGGTCTTTTTTATATAAATCCAATTTCATTGAGTCTTTCTTTTGAATCGTACGACATTGATTGACTCTATTTTGCCATTTTTTCGATACTAAGTGGGCCCACTTGGTCTGAGATAAATTGTATTGATAATGACCCCGTAACCAAATTTGCCATTTATTCATCCCATACTTATGAATTTTTTTATGCCTTGGTTTGGAATTTAATATTCCTTGTGTCGTACAATAATTCTTGATTATATCCCTAAGAAAAGGATAGGTGCCGTGATATTGAAGTACAGATCCCAAATGATAATTGTTAAGTAATTGATTTTGTGATAATTTGTAAAATACATATGCTTGAGACAAAGAAGATAAGTCACAATAAATATTAGAATTTTTATTACTAATATTAGTATTAGAAAACGACTTTTTTATAGTCGAAATAAAGTTCATTGTATTTTGATTTGGTTTCTCAACCCCTTCTTGGCTTGTTTCGTCGTTGTAAATGGATTTATTGATAATTTTTTTTGTTGATTCAAAGAAAAGTTGTGCATTGGTCCTTGGAATCTTAATAATACATAGTAATATATCCATGTATGTTTTTTCAATGAAGGATTTCATAAAATAATGCGATTTACGTATTAATCGGATATTTTTTCTTTTGAATATTTGCCAAATATCCTTTTGTGATTCCGATCTTTTATTTTTATCATCACAAGTTAGAACTATTTTTTTCTTGTCTTTTGTGATTCCTTTTATTTGAGCCTTAATTGTGATTATCTTATTAGCAAGATCTTTCATTTTTGTTTCTATGAGTGAAGAATTTTCATTTACACAATTCATGGATCGAATTTGAATGGTCGATTCTTGGATAATATTATTATTTATATTGGAGTCTTTTCTGTTTTCATTTGTTTCATATACTTTCACCTTCCTCAATTTCAATAAGAAAATGGGGTTTACTTTTTCAAGTTCTTTCATTATTAGGTTTCTAACTAGAACTATTTTGGTGACCCATCTTGTTTTTTCTTTTGAAATCTTTAAAAAAAATTTTCTTCTTTCTTTGAAAGCCCTTATAACTTGAAAAAAATGCTTTTTCACTTTTATTATTTTTTTTTCGAGTTCTTGAAAAATGGGTTCAAAAAAAGAAGGTTGTTTTCGGGGAGACCCAAAAGGCAGTTCTGCTTCCCTTCCCCAGACTGTTAAAAAACAAAAATTGTCTTTTTTCTCTTTTTTACTCATTTTCTGATCTCTATGATGAGATCGTATTTTAGATCTTCGCCAAGGTTTCAGACAGAAAGGAAATAGAATCTTTATCTGAATACCATCTGTTAACCAGTTTTGGGGAAATTCTGTTTCTGATAATTGAACACCATTATAGGTACATTTAACATGCATTTCTCTATTCCATTCCTTCAAATCCTCGTACCACTCGGGGAATTGCAATAATAACATACGACCAATATTTTTAGCTATTATCAATAAGGGTAATATAACGTATTTTCTAAGAAAAGATTGGGTTACTAACATTAAACCTCTTATTGCTTGAGTAAATATAAAGGTATCCCAAGTTTCTGATATTGCTATTCGTTCATTTTCCTCTTCTTTCTCTTCATTTGTTTTCTCTTTTGTTTCTTCCTCCTCAAAATAAGAAATTTGCAATTCTGGGTTTCCCCCTACCCAATTCCTAAAAATGAGATTAATCATTTCAGAGATATCAAAAAATGAAAAACAAAATGTTTTGTCTATTCGAT